TTCTGGATAATCCAATATTTATATGTATTTCTACGGATGAGACATCCTGCAAATTTTTTTCTATACTAAATTAATGGAACCTTATTCTATGAAAACTCTGATGAGATAATAAATAAGAATTTGGATATTTGTAAAAATCTAATTTGCCTTTCAACCGGAACAGTAAAAGTTTTTTTGTTTGAATAATTTTTCTAAATTAGAAGTTTAAATTAATTGAATAATTAAAGAAGTTCTATTTGTTCAATGAATTTCTCCTCCCCTAACCCTTTCTTTTTGTTTGTCTACTACTTCTTATGAATCTAAACAAAGGAGTTCCAATAGACCCGGAAAGCAAGGAATAGTAATCTTTGACGAACAAGAGAAAAAATCATTATTATTTCGATACAAGACGACACAAGAAAAGGGATTTTCCACCCTTTTCTTGTGTCGAATAGAAGATTAGGAAGACTAGTAATCCCTCCTAAAAGTATTTGTTCCTTTCATTTTTCCCATCCTTCCCTTGTATTCTCTTCCTTTATATTTGTATGCCTATAGTCTATTACTAGGAATGGGATACACGTAATGAATTCCAGACATCCCACAAACAAAACAAAAACAGTATAAACAAAAAGGTTTACAGAATTTTTTGATCATACATAAGTATCGATCGACAATAATTTGTTGCTTTTTACCAACTTAATGTTAAGGAATTTCTGGACCTAGAAATTCATTTCATACAATTGAACCTTTTCAAACTGTTTCTTTTTAAGAACCAAAAAAACTTGTGCCAAAATAACAGATGCCAAGAAGAACAAAAGGCCTTGGACACGTAATGGATCTTGAAGCACTATTTCTGCATCTCCCTGACCAAACCCTCCTACATTGGGATTGCTTGTTAATGGTTGATCAAGCTTGATGGATTCACCCTCTGAAACAAGAAGTTCTGGTCCTGGAGGTATAATATCAATCACTTGATGTCCATCCGATACATCAACTATGGATATTTCATATCCTCCTTTTTCTTTACGTACTATTTTGCTTACTATACCTGCTGATGTAGCATTATAGACTGTATTGTTACTCTTGCTCCCATCAGGATAAATCTGACCCCTTCCTCTGTTCCCACCTACATATATGGGATATTTTAAGAAGTGAACGTCTTTCCTCGTAGCAGGGTCGGGGGAAAGAATGGGAAAGGCGATTTCACTATATTTCTGACCGGGAACAGGACCTATCACAAGAATATTTCTTTTATTGGGACGATAACTCTGAAAAGACAGATTTCCCATCTTTTCTCTCACCTCGGGAGAAATACGATCGGGGGGGGCTAATTCGAATCCCTCGGGTAAAATAAGAACAGCCCCTACATTCAAAGCCCCCTTTTTACCATTAGCAAGAACTTGTTTCAGTTGCATATCATAAGGGATTCGAACAACTGCTTCAAATACAGTATCAGGAAGCACGGCTTGCGGAACTTCAATATCCACGGGCTTATTAGCTAAATGGCAATTGGCACATACAATTCGTCCAGTTGCTTCTCGTGGGTTTTCATAACCCTGCTGCGCAAAAATGGGATATGCATTTGAAATAGATGCCCGAGTTATTACATATATCATGATCGATATAGAAATCGATTGAGTCATCTGTTCCTTTACCCAAGAAAAAGTATTTCTATTTTGCATGTCCAATCATTGATCCCGGAATTTCTACAATAAATTAGATAGGTAGCTAGTATAGTTCCCTATACACGAGTCTGTCATTGTACTGGGATAATTGTACTGGAATATAGGACGAATACCTTGAAGAACTAGAAGTATAAAGAATTAAGTAAGATTGAAAATGTTTTCTTTATATACGAAGAAAGATTCTGATTTGATTAATATCAGGAGATCAAATGAGTTCTTCATTCATTCATTGAATGATAAATGACTACAAGTGAAGGAGATACACGATTTAAATAATAGAAGATCCAATATTTCACAATTGTATCTAGAATAACTGGAAAAGTGGAAACAAGACTAGATATAATTTGATCGTTATGAACCAATCCAAAATCGTTGTAGACCGAACCAATCATTAGTTCCCAACCATGGGTCGAATGAAATCCGATCCATAAATCAGTAACTAAAAGAATCAAAAAAGCTTTTATTGTGTCACTTAAGTTATAGAGGAATTCCTGAATCCAAGAATTAAGAATGACAAGTTCTTCATTACCCAGAATAAAATAACCACTTAGAATAGCGAAACAAATTATATTTGTCGAGAAATCCAAAATGATATGGAGATGATATTCATTGTGTGTTTTGACCAATTGTATCGTTTCCTTGTGTATTCCTATACGAAGTTTTTGTATATGCGTCTCCGGGTACTCCTTTATCATTTCATCCAAGAGGAATAGTTCTTCCAATTCTATGAATCTTTCTAGAACATTTTTCTCTTGAATATCATTCAAAAAAGTTTCGGATTTCCCGGTATTCCACCAATTAGTAACCCAAGGTTCCAGACATTTATTAAATGAGAGAGAGACCCACCAGGGCAAAAATATTATGGATGAAATATATGGGAGGGAGACCCGGGCTTTCTTTTTTTTTTCATTTTTATCCTAAAAGGACCCTTATTCTATTTCTATATTCCTTTCCTTATAGATCCGAGATCTAAATTATTAGACAAAAATAGGAAATAGATCCATGGGTTCAATACCTTTTTATAGAACTCGTACTTCAGAGAAATATCAGATAGAGTCGACGGTTGTATTAAAAAGGAAATTAGCAAGTTTTTTTTTCAATTTTTTCTTCAGTTCATTTCAAAATACTTCAATTGGTACGCGCAAGAAATAGGCCAATTCGGCAGCTTTTTGTTCAATTTCTCGTGGAGTAAAATACTCATCAGTACGAGTCAAGGGAATGGCTCCTTGGCCTCTGATTTCCATATAAAGGACACGACGAGGATAAAGACCCTCTTTAACCTCCATTCTGATGGATTGGATATCTCTCATAAATAAGCGAAGGAAGATGCGACGATTTATTCCAGGAAATCCCCAACGAAAAATACATACTATTCCTTCTTTTCTATCGAATCGGTCATAACCACTACCTACATTCCATGAAATTGTGCACCACAAATAGGAGCTAATGAATAGACCTGCGATTCCATAGAAAGACATCACGATCCCTTGTGGAAAAAAAATAATTTGCTGAGATGGAAATACGGATATCAAATTCCTACCAAGATAACTGGAAGTTCCAACCACTAAGAATCCTAGTGAACCTAAAAAAAGGATACAGGCCCAGAAAAAATTACTTGTTTTTCGAGACCCCATTATAGGTTCTATCCATATATGTTCTGATCGCCAATTCATACTCTACTAGATCCAGTTGCATTCGATTGGAATTGAGAGAATAACCAAAATGAATTTTACTTTCTTGATCCCGAAGTAACTTTCATTAACTAGCACTATTCTGATGTAAACCGTTAGAAGTAATTTGTTAGATACATTGACTTTCCATTTAAATAAAATATTCGCCGATCCGTTTTTAATTTAACCAGCTATACCTGCATATACATGCATTTATGCGGATATCATGTATCCGCATGCATAACAGCTCTTTCATTTGTGTTCGTAAAGAGTCACATATCGTACCATATTACACTAAATAAATATCTGTATTATGATCCAGTGTTGAAATAAATTGATGAGATTTGGTCCCATCGGATCTAGACAATCTTATTTTTTTGGACATAAAGAGATAAAGAAGCCATTGCAATTGCCGGAAATACTAGGCCCACTAAAGGCACAAAAATAGAGGGTAAGTTGAGATCTGTCATAGAATGGGTGCCTCGATTTAATATTTCTATCTATTAGAAAGAGAAAGATATCTTATGATATGATAAGTATATCTATCCTAAGTATATATCATAAACTGTATTATATTTATAATATTATTTATAAATATATTATTTAATAATTATATTTATATTTATATTATATTATTTATATTATATATATATATATATATTATTATAATTATTTATTAATATTTAGAAATTAATATTTATAAGTAGTTAATAAGTAATTAATAAGTGCAAGGAATGTGGAACTAAATAAAATAAGTGTACCTATTCATCTTTCTACACGAATATGTACGATAATTCGCTTTATTAATATATTTTTATATTCTTCTCCCATCCTTATTTCTTTCTATCTTTCTAATCTAATAAGGAGTTTATTATGAAAATAAAAGATTTTATTAGGAGTTTGCGACTCTAACTAATTCAATCCATCCAACAAACGGGGATTCATAGTAAAATAAAAAAATGGGGGTTATCGATAGATATAGAAATAACTTCTATTCTCTATTTTATATTTATTTCTTTTTTTTTTTGATTACGATGAACTAAATACTTGTTCGCTACAAATAACTGAATTTAGTGCTATACTTTATTAATTTTTTGAATTTTGATTCAAGGGAAAGAAACCGTGGAGCTGAAATAACTCACTCAGAACACCTTTTAAAGGATTACGTGGTACAATTGGGTCAAATAAGCCTTTATGGAATAAATACTCAGACGCTTGTGAACCATCGGGTACTGTCTTTTTCAATGTTTGTTCAATTACTCTTTTACCCGCAAATGCAATGTAGGCATTAGGTTCAGCAACAATGACATCTCCCAACATACCAAAACTGGCTGTTACTCCACCGGTTGTAGGAGATGTAAGGATTGATACATAGAATAATTTTTTATTTGATTGATAATTATATGAAGCGGAAGATATTTTAGCCATTTGCATCAAACTCAAACTTCCTTCTTGCATGCGCGCTCCTCCAGAAGCACACACAATAATGACAGGTAAAGATCGATTAGTAGCATACTCGATCAAACGGGTGATTTTCTCGCCTACTACGGATCCCATACTACCTCCCATGAACTTAAAATCCATAACCCCAATTGCTATGGGAATACCATTTAGTTGACCTATGCCTGTTTGAACAGCTTCAGTTAAACCTATCTTTCTTTGATAA